ATTGAAAATTTCGGATTATACAGAGGAAAAGGTAAAAGAAATTAAGAAAAAAGAGGAAGAAAAACGTATAGAAATAGCAGAAGCCTGGGATAGCATTCTATATGCTCAAGCAATAAGAGGTTTTTTATTAGTAACCCAATCGATTATTAGAAAATATATTCTATTACCCTCATTGATAATAACTAAAAATATCGTTCGTATACTATTATTTCAATTTCCCGAATGGTCAGAGGATTTAAAGGATTGGAATAGAGAAATGTATATTAAATGCACCTATAATGGTGTTCAATTATCTGAAACAGAATTTCCGAAAAACTGGCTAACCGAGGGTATTCAAATAAAGATCCTTTTTCCTTTTCGTCTGAAACCTTGGCACAGATACAGATCTAAGCTACGATCTCCTCAAAAGGAAAAGGATCCAATGAAAAAAAAAGTGAAAAAACCAGATTTCCTCTTTTTAACAGTTTTCGGAATGGAAGTGGAATTGCCCTTTTCTTCTTCTCCACGAAACCAACTTTCGTCGTTTTTTGATCCCATTTATAAAGAACTAAAAAAAAAAAATAGGAAAAATCCATTTTTTCTAGTTCTAAAAGTTTTAAACAAAAGAACCCAATTTTGTCTAAATGTCTCAAAAGAAACAGCACAATGGATCATCAAAAGTATTCTCAAAAAGATTCTATTTCTAAAAGAAAAAATAAAAAAACTATCACTATCCAATCTTTTATTTCTATTTGGATTGAGAAAAATATATGAATTGAATGAAATTCAAAAAGATTCAACAATCAGTAAGAGTAATCCAATGATTTACGAATCCGCCATTCCAATTCAATCTATTAATTGGACAAATTGTTCATTGACAGAAAAAAAAATAAAAGATCTGAATGATAGAACAAAGAAAATCATAAAACAAATAGAAAAAATAAAAAAAGACAAGAAAAAAGGTTCAGAGAGAAATATTTGTTCTAAGAAAACAACTTATGATGATAAAAGATTAGAATTACAAAAAAAGATTTTGCAGATATTACAAAGAAGAGATGTTCGATTAGCACGTAAATCACATTATTTTTTTCAATGTTTCATGGAAAGAGTATATATAGATATCTTTGTATGTATCATTAATATTCCTAGGATCAATGTACAACTTTTTCTTGAATCAACAAAAAAAATTATTAATAAATACATTTACAATAATGAAGCAAAGGAAGAAAGAAAAAGAAGTGATAAAAAAAATCAAAGTCTAATTGACTTTATTTCTACTATAAAAAAATCAATTTGTAATATTAGTAATATGAGTTCACAGAATTTTTGTGACGTATCCGCTTTGTCACAAGCATATGTATTTTACAAATTATCACAAACCCAAGTTCTTAACTTATATAAATATAAATTAAGATCCGTTTTGAAATATCATGGAACACTTTTTTTTCTTAAGAATGAAATAAAGGATTATTTTTTTGGAGTACAAGGAATATCTCATTCCGAATTAAAACATAAGAGCTCTCCCAATTCTGTAATGAATCAATGGACAAATTGGTTAAAAGGTCATTATCAATACGATTTATCCCAGAATGGATGGTCTAGATTAGCCCCCCAAAAATGGCGAAATAGAATGAATGAACGCCATGTGGCTCAAAATAAAGATTTAACCAAATGTCATTCATATGAAAAAAACAGATTAATTCTTTACAAAAAACAAGAAGTATACTCATTAAGAAATCAAAAAAAAAAAATGAAAAAACAATATAGGTATGATCTTTTATCATATAAATCTATTAATTATGCGGATAATAAGGACTCATATATTTATGGATATAGATCGTCATTCCAAGCAAATAATAACCAAGCAATTTCTTATAATTACACCACGCATAAAAAAAAATTCTTTGATATGACGGATGATATTCCTATCAAGAATTATATAGTAGAAGATTCTATTCTAGATATGGAAAAAAATCTGGATAGAAAGTATTTTGATTGGAGAATTCTTAATTTTTGTCTTAGAAATAAAGTGGATTTGGGGGGTTGGATCGATACCGATTATTATTTTACGTTTTATCAAGAAATCAACCCATCCAATCCAAAAAAGTTTTTTTTGGATTGGATGGGAATGAATGTAGAAATACTAAATCATTCCAGGGTGAATCGGGAATTCTTTTTCTTCTCTAATTTTTTTATATTTTATAATGCATATACGAGTAACCCGTGGATCATACCAATCAAATTCCTTTTTTTCAATTTGAATGTAAAGAAAAATGTTAGTGAAAAGAAAAACATCACTGAAAAGAAAAAAAAAGATATTTTTAGACGATGGAAAAATAAAAAATATCTTGAATTAGAGTTAGAGACTCGAAATCAAGGAAAAACAGAATACACAGGTCGACTAAATCTTGAAGCATCTCTTTCAAAGAAAGATTCAAAGAAAGAAAAAGATGTTGAAGAAGATTATGCAGGATCAGACATCAAAAAGGGTGTAAAAAAAAAGAAATACACGAACAACATCGAAGCAGAACTTAATTGCTTCCTAAGAAGGTATTTGTTTTTTCAATTGAACTGGTATGATTGCTTAAATGAAAGAATAATGAATAATATCAAAGTATATTGTCTCCTGCTTAGACTGAAAAATCTAAAAGAAATTGCTAGAGCCTCTATTCAAAGAAGAGAACTAAGTCTAGATATTATGAAAATTAAGAATCAGAAAGATTTCACTCTTACAGAATTGAATAAAAATACGGAATTGATGAAAAAAGGAATATTGAGTATCGAACCAATTCGTCTGTCTAGAAAAAACCATGAACAATTTAGTATGTATCAAACCATAGGCCTTTCGTTGATTCATAAGAGAAAGCACCAAATTAATCAAAGATACCGAGAAAAAAACTACGTTGATAAGAAAGATTTTGATAAATCCATTCCAAGAACAAGAGATCAAAAGCTGACTGAAAATAAAGAACAAAATCATTATGATTTGTTTGTTCCTGAAAATATTTTATCTGTTAGACGTTGTAGAGAATTGAGAATTCTAATTTGTTTCAATCCTAGGAATAGAAATAGTGTGCATAGAAATACGGCATTTTACAATGAGAAAAAAGTGAATAATTGCTATCAAGTTTTGGCTACAAGTAAAGATCTTGATAGAGATAAAAAAAAACTAAGAAATTTAAAGTTATTTCTTTGGCCAAATTATCGATTAGAAGATTTAGCTTGTATGAATCGCTATTGGTTTGATACCAATAATGGCAGCTGTTTCAGTATGGTAAGGATACATATGTATCCGCGATTGAAAAAAATGAATAAACCAAATTTTCTTATTTGAAGTCTACAATTTTGTGTTTTTGTGAATGCATAAATATAGTATTTTTTGTATACCTATTTGAATTGGATTGATTAATCCAAATTAATTTGAAAAAGAAAATCAGGAATTCTTAAGAAAATTCAGATTATTGTATATACCAAATTGAAAATGAGTATCATTATTATTACTGATCAATAAAAATATCTAGACTCTAGAAAAAAAAAGGGAGGGGAAAGAGAAGCTTTCATTTTTTTTATGGTAAAAAAATCCTTTATACCTGTTATTTCACAAGAAAAAAAAGAAGAAAACCCGGGATCGATTGAATTTCAAGTAGTCAATTTCACCAATAAGATACGAAGACTTACTTCACATTTGGAATTGCACAGAAAAGACTATTTATCTCAAAGGGGTTTACGTAAAATTCTGGGAAAACGGAAACGACTCCTCTCTTATTTGTCAAAGAAAAATGGAATACGTTATAAAAAATTAATTAATCAGTTGGATATTCGGGAGCCTCAAACTCATTAATTTGAAGAGTCGTTTTGAATTATTCGATTTATTAGATCTTGAATTTGGATGAACTAATTTGTGTTTTAAGCAATTCATGGAAGAATGAATCGAGGAAAAACCTATGAATGCCCCAGCTACAAGAAAAGACCTTATGATAGTCAATATGGGTCCTCAACATCCATCAATGCATGGTGTTCTTCGACTTATTGTTACTCTTGATGGTGAGGATGTTATTGATTGTGAACCAATATTGGGTTATTTACATAGAGGGATGGAAAAAATAGCGGAAAACCGAACAATTGTACAATATCTGCCTTATGTAACACGTTGGGATTATTTAGCTACTATGTTCACAGAAGCAATAACTGTAAATGGACCGGAACAGTTAGGAAATATTCAAGTACCTAAAAGAGCCAGCTATATTCGAGTAATTATGTTGGAGTTGAGTCGTATAGCTTCTCACCTACTATGGCTGGGACCTTTTATGGCAGATATTGGTGCACAAACCCCTTTCTTCTATATTTTCAGAGAAAGAGAATTAATATATGATCTATTCGAAGCTGCCACAGGTATGAGAATGATGCATAATTTTTTTCGTATCGGAGGGGTAGCGGCTGATCTACCTCATGGCTGGATAGATAAATGTTTGGATTTCTGCGATTATTTTTTAACAAGGGTTGTTGAATATCAAAAACTTATTACGCGAAATCCTATTTTTTTAGAACGGGTTGAGGGAGTAGGCATTGTTGGTGGAGATGAAGTAAGAAATTGGGGTTTATCAGGACCAATGCTTCGAGCTTCCGGAATACAATGGGATCTACGTAAAGTTGATCATTATGAATGTTACGAGGAATTTGATTGGGAAGTTCAATGGCAAAAAGAAGGAGATTCATTAGCTCGTTATTTAGTACGAATTGGTGAAATGGTAGAATCCATAAAAATTATTCAACAGGCTCTGGAAGGAATTCCGGGAGGGCCATATGAGAATTTAGAAATCCGCTGCTTTGATAGAGAAAAGGATCCAGAATGGAATTATTTTGAATATCGATTCATTAGTAAAAAGCCGTCTCCGACTTTTGAATTACCGAAACAAGAACTTTATGTGAGAGTTGAAGCCCCAAAGGGAGAATTAGGAATTTTTATAATAGGGGATCAGAATGGTTTTCCTTGGAGATGGAAAATTCGTCCCCCGGGTTTTATCAATTTGCAAATTCTTCCTCAGTTAGTTAAAAGAATGAAATTGGCGGATATTATGACAATACTAGGTAGCATAGATATCATTATGGGAGAAGTTGATCGTTGAAATGATAATTGATATACCAGAAGTACAAGATATCAATTCTTTTTCCAGATTGGAATCTTTAAAAGAGGTCTATGGAATTATATGGATACTTGTCCCTATTTTTACTCTTGTATTGGGAATCATAATAGGTGTACTAGTGATTGTATGGTTAGAAAGAGAAATATCCGCAGCGATACAACAGCGTATTGGACCTCAATACGCCGGTCCTTTGGGAGTTCTTCAAGCTCTAGCAGATGGAACAAAACTACTTTTCAAAGAGAATCTTATTCCATCTAGGGGGGATATTCGTTTATTCAGTATTGGACCATCCATATCAGTCATATCAATTCTAGTAAGCTATTCAGTAATTCCTTTTGGCTATAACTTTGTTTTAGCTGATCTCAATATCGGTATGTTTTTATGGATTGCTATTTCGAGTATTGCTCCCATTGGACTTCTTATGTCAGGATATGGGTCAAATAATAAATATTCCTTTTTGGGGGGTCTACGGGCTGTTGCTCAATCGATTAGTTATGAAATACCATTAACTTTATGTGTGTTATCAATATGTCTACGTGTGATTCGTTGAGACAGAAACTTTTCCATGCTCCTTTCTTTTCGTCTTTATTTCTTTTCTTCTTTATAGGATTTATAGTTTATAGGAAAGGGGTAGACAAAATTGAATATATATCCTGATTTTCATTATTTTTATTCGGAATTCGGATTGATGAACTAAATCAGATAGTTATATGAGTGAAATAAAACAGCTTCGTATTTATACATTTTCTACATTTATATATTAATTTATATATTAATTGATATATATTAATTGAATATTGAATATATTAATATAATTCAAAAATAGAATAATATATAATAATATATAAATATATAATAGTAAAAAAAAATAAAAAATATAGAATATATATATCTAAACTAGAATTAATATACTATGATTTGAATTTCATTTGAATCTGCAGTAAAAATATTGAGTCTCATTTTCTATGTATAAGAATTAAGTGAAAAAAAAAAGATTCTAAGCGGAAGAAAGCGTTTACCCCAAAATTGGTTGATTAGTCATCCTGTCTTGAAGCGGGCTCAAAAGACCAACTTTATTGAGTTTTCACTACCGTTTGTATGAATTACTATACATGTATTACCATAAAGGGAGATTGATAAAAAATGCGTGGATGGTTAGAAACACCAAGATACACAAAAGATTAGTAATGGAGATTATGTAAACTCTCCAAAAGAGCATTTCTGCATAATATAAAAAGAATACTAATTGGGGCTTTAAGTTGGTAGAAAAAATAAGGCAGTACTCCCCACAATTCCGATCCAGAGTATGCTCCTATCCACTGATTAAATAAATAACTATCAGAAACGAAATAATCCTTTCATTTTTTTTTTTGAAGTCCCCCCCCTTTTTTTTTTGTTTTGCACATAAAAAAAGAAGAAGAAGAATAGGAACGAAAAAAAAAAAAAAACGAAAGAATACAATTCAAATAAAAAAAAAAAAGAGGGATCCCTTTGGATTCTTTCTTATATCCATATTCATGGAGATACAATTTATGTCATAATTCATAAACAAGTGTCTAATTTTTTTACGTAATCGAAAACGACGGGTTATTGAGAATTCTAAAGGAGTATTTTATTGAATTGAAGAATTCAATTATTACTCATATTACTCAACAAATTCTAATTATTAAGGGATGAGATCAATTCAGAAGTACCTTTTTTGTATTTATTCTTCTAACAGACAGAATTCAATTGGTCTAATTCAGGACCGTCCAATGGATTTGAATCTTATCTATCCTAGGGATATATCAAGATAAATAACCGGCCCGGTCCCGTAGATTTATTTATGGCCTTCGAGGAGCCGTATGAGGTGAAAATCTCATGTACGGTTCTGTAATAGCGATGAGAACAGTAATGTTATCACCGACTAGGATTATCTAACAGTTTTAGTACAGTTGATATAGTTGACGCACAATCAAAATATGGTTTTTGGGGATGGAATTTATGGCGTCAACCTATAGGTTTTATCATTTTTCTAATTTCTTCCCTAGCGGAATGTGAAAGATTACCTTTTGATTTACCAGAAGCAGAAGAAGAATTAGTAGCAGGTTATCAAACCGAATATTCGGGTATCAAATTTGGTTTATTTTACGTTGCTTCCTATTTAAACTTATTAGTTTCTTCATTATTTGTAACAGTTCTTTACTTGGGCGGTTGGAATATCTCTATTCCGTACATATTGGTTTCTGAGCTTTTTGAAATAAATAAAACATGTGGAGTTTTTGGAACTACAATTGGTATTTTTATTACATTAGCTAAAACTTATTTGTTCTTGTTCCTTTCTATCACAACAAGATGGACTTTGCCTAGGCTAAGAATAGATCAATTATTAAACCTTGGATGGAAATTTCTTTTACCTATTTCTCTCGGTAATCTATTATTAACAACTGCGTTTCGACTGTTTTCACTGTAACTGTAAAAGATTGATATTCTATATTCATAACTTGTCTCAAACATCAAACAAGAGAAAGAAAGAAAACTAAAATATTCATAGATATTCACGATATGTTCCTTATGGTAACTGGGTTCATGAATTATGGTCAACAAACAGTACGAGCTGCAAGGTACATTGGTCAAAGTTTCATGATTACCTTAGCCCACGCAAATCGTTTTTCTGTAACTATTCAATATCCTTATGAAAAATTAATAACATCGGAACGTTTCCGCGGTCGAATCCATTTTGAATTTGATAAGTGCATTGCTTGTGAAGTATGTGTTCGTGTATGTCCTATAGATCTACCCGTTGTTGATTGGAAACTGGAAACTGATATTCGAAAGAAACGATTGCTTAATTACAGTATTGATTTCGGGATCTGTATATTTTGTGGTAACTGCGTTGAGTATTGTCCAACAAATTGTTTATCAATGACTGAAGAATATGAACTTTCGACTTATGATCGTCACGAATTGAATTATAATCAAATTGCTTTGGGCCGTTTACCAATGTCAGTAATTGACGATTATACAATTCGAACAATTCAATTCAAATAATTATTTATTTATATTTATTTTATTTAATAGTATAGTTTAATTTCGAACTATTCTTTCGTATTTCGTATAAAGAATTAGATTAGTCCTATAACTGTACCTAGATCAATTCACACTCCTTAGGATTAAATTCAATTAGGAATTTCGTATATCAAATTTTTTCCTGGTCGTATCAATAAAGTCATGAGATTTCAATTAATTTATCTTTTATTTTACATCTAATGGATTTACCTGAACCGATACATGATTTTCTTTTAATCTTTCTGGGATCAGGTCTTGTATTAGGAAGTCTAGGAGTAGTATTACTTACCAACCCAATTTTTTCTGCCTTTTCGTTGGGACTTTCTCTTGTTTGTATATCTTTATTCTATATTTTATCAAACTCCCATTTTGTAGCTGCAGCACAGCTACTTATTTACGTGGGAGCTATAAACGTTTTAATCATATTTGCTGTGATGTTCATAAATGGTTCAGAATATTACCAAGATTCTCATCTTTGGACTGTCGGGGATGGAGTCACTTTGGTGGTTTGTACAAGTATTTTTGTTTCACTAATAACTACTATTCCAGATACATCGTGGTACGGGATTATTTGGACTACAAGATCAAATCAGATTTTAGAACAAGATTTGATAAATAATAGTCAACAAATTGGAATTCATTTATCAACAGATTTTTTTCTTCCATTTGAACTCATTTCAATAATTCTTTTAGCAGCTTTGATAGGTGCAATTGTCGTGGCTCGCCAGTAAGAATAGAACTAGTAATATCAATCTAAATTCCATTTTGTTCTATTTATTTTATCTCCATTTCCGTTGAATTTTATATGTGAATGGGAAAGTGAAAGATTTTTTATGTTTAAAAGAATTTTCTTATTCAACTTATTACCAATATACTCTTTTGGTCTGTACTTGTTATATTCTTTAGTCAATCGAATCTGTTGAAGTGTTGTTCATATTGAAATGAATCGAAATTGATAAGGAGTTGGTCAATGATGCTCGAAAATGTCCTTGTTTTGAGTGCCTATTTATTTTCTATCGGTATCTATGGATTGATCACAAGCCGAAATATGGTTCGAGCCCTTATGTGTCTTGAACTTATACTGAATGCGGTTAATATAAATTTCGTAGCTTTTTCTGATTTTTTTGATAGTCGCCAATTAAAAGGAAATATTTTTTCCATTTTTGTTATAGCTATCGCAGCCGCTGAAGCAGCTATTGGACCGGCTATTGTTTCATCAATTTATCGTAATAGAAAATCAACTCGTATCAATCAATCGAATTTGTTGAATAAATAGTATTAATCAGAAAAATTAGAATTTCGAATATTGATATTCTAATACTTATCAATTCGAATTCGCATGTATGATACACAACGTATGATCATGTTTGCGCAAACGTACGAAATCAAAGTATCTTGGCCCTCTCTTATGAATTGATCCAGAGATAGATTGATTAGAAAAATGCTGGTAAATCATTGATTCGTCTGGTGTCGAAATAGAAATATATGATTCATTTACAAGTTTACTAGATCGAAAATTGCTGATATTCAAAAATTAATAAAGCCAATGTCACATTCAGTAAAGATTTATGATACATGTATCGGATGTACTCAATGTGTCCGAGCCTGCCCCACAGATGTATTAGAAATGATACCTTGGGACGGATGTAAAGCTAAGCAAATAGCTTCTGCTCCAAGAACAGAAGACTGTGTTGGTTGTAAGAGGTGTGAATCCGCCTGTCCGACAGATTTCTTGAGTGTTCGAGTTTATTTATGGCAGGAAACAACTCGAAGCATGGGTCTAGCTTATTGATACGTTTCAAAAAACCACACACGAATACTATTTTTTTACTGACAAAAACCCGTGCTCAGATTTTTTTTTTCCATTTTGAGCACGGGTTTTTCTGGCCCAAGTGTATCTTATTTTTACCACGAATTTTTTTCCTTGGTTAACAATAGTTGTAGTTTTGCCTATATCCACGGGTTCCTTAATCTTCTTATTTCCCCATAGAGGAAATAAGGTAATTAGGTGGTATACTATTTTTATATGCTTAATGAATCTCCTTCTAACAACCTATGCATTCTGTTATCATTTCCAATTGGACGATCCATTAATCCAATTGACGGAGAATTATAAATGGATCAATTTTTTTGATTTTTACTGGAGATTCGGAATAGATGGACTCTCTATAGGCCCTATTTTACTGACGGGATTTATCACCACTTTAGCTACTTTAGCGGCTCAACCAGTTACTCGGGAATCCCGATTATTCCATTTCCTGATGTTAGCAATGTATAGCGGTCAAATAGGATCATTTTCTTCTCGAGACATTTTACTTTTTTTCATCATGTGGGAATTTGAATTAATTCCTGTTTATCTACTTTTATCCATGTGGGGTGGAAAGAAACGTTTGTATTCAGCTATAAAGTTTATTTTGTATACTGGAGGAAGTTCCATTTTTTTATTAATGGGAGTTCTCGGTATCGTTTTATATGGTTCGACTGAACCAACATTAAATTTTGAAACATCAGCTAATCGATCGTATCCTGTAGCACTGGAAATACTATTCTATATTGGATTTCTTATTGCTTTTGCTGTCAAATCGCCGATTATACCCTTACATACATGGTTACCAGACACCCACGGAGAGGCACATTACAGTACTTGTATGCTTTTAGCCGGAATCTTATTAAAAATGGGAGCGTATGGATTGGTTCGAATTAATATGGAATTATTACCCCACGCTCATTCTCTATTTGCCCCCTGGTTAATTCTATTGGGTGCAATTCAAATAATCTATGCAGCTTCAACATCTCTTGGTCAACGTAATTTAAAAAAAAGAATAGCTTATTCTTCCGTATCTCATATGGGTTTCATAATTATAGGAATTGGTTCTATAAGTGATACGGGACTCAACGGAGCCATTTTACAAATAATTTCTCATGGATTTATTGGTGCTGCGCTTTTTTTCTTGGCAGGAGCGAGTTATGATAGAATACGTCTTTTTTATCTCGACGAAATGGGCGGAATGGCTATTCCAATGCCAAAAATATTCACGGTTTTCAGTATCTTATCGATGGCTTCTCTTGCATTGCCGGGCATGAGCGGTTTTGTTGCAGAATTGATAGTTTTTTTTGGAATAATTATCAGTCAAAAATATCTTTTAATGACAAAAATACTAATCACTTTTGTAATGGCAATTGGAATGATATTAACTCCTATTTATTCATTATCTATGTTACGCCAGATGTTCTATGGATACAAGTTTTTTACTAAACCAAACTCTTTCTTTTTTGATTCTGGGCCCCGAGAGTTATTTATTTCGATTTCTATCCTTATACCTGTAATAGGTATTGGTATTTATCCAGATTTCATTTTCTCATTATCAGTTGACAAGGTCGAAGCTATTCTATCTAATTTTTTATAGATCGTTTTCATGAATAAATGACTAAAACCAAAAAATAAAAGAGAGTCAAAAATCCGATTTCTTTTTAATAGTGTTCATTGTACAATGAAAAAAAAAATCTTTTTTCTTCTTTTTTTCTTCTCTAGATTAACTTAAAAAAATGAATTGAAATTTTAACCGGATATATTTGATGTTTGTGAGAACCCCTTGAATCACTATATTACTTGATTGAAAAGCTTGATTTAAAAGGGGTCTCGACGGTTTATGCGAAGTTTTCTTATATTTTCTTATACTTATATATACTTATATATTCTAATTGAATTAGAATTCTAATTCAGATTTCTATTTGGATATTCTAATTAATAATTTAATAATTCTATTTCATTTTGATTTATATTCTAAATTCTAATATGCTTATTATCTTTGTATTTGTCAGGCCCTTTACTCACTTTAATTCAATTAGATGTAAATGAACCATAACTATGTAGTCCTATTCCTAATAGATTGATCCCAAAATAACATATCCAAATTATAAGAAAGCCCATAGAGGCCACTATTGAAGAATTTACACCTTCCAATCTTTTCTTTTTTCTAGTATGTAAATAAATCGCGAATACGGTCCAAGTAATAAACGCCCAAGTTTCCTTTGGATCCCAATTCCAATATGATCCCCAGGCCTCATTAGCCCATACTGCTCCCGAAAGAATACCTATGGTTAAAAAGATAAAACCTAGACAAATAATACGATAACTCCAACGATCCAATTGTTGAATAAATGGAGACCCGTAATAATTTCTAGAAGAAGGAAAAGAAGTGTTTCGTAAAACATTGTTTCTTTCATTCATGTATTTGATCTCAGCAAAAGAAAATGATTCATAAAAAAAAAATTATTGTTCTTACCAATCTTTCTTATTATGACTTTTCGAAATGTAATGACTAAAAGAGCTACTGATAATAATGATCCACATAAAAGAGCTGCATAGCCCAATACCATCATACTTACGTGCATCATTAACCAATGCGATTGTAGAGCGGGTACTAATATTGCGGATTCATGCAGTTCGGTTAAAAGACCCGAAGTAGCAAAGCCTTGGGTAAAAATAATACTTGGTGCTATTATTGTGCTTAAATTGTTTTTAAGCTTTTTAAAACCAAAACCTGGAACTATATGAAAAATGGAAAACCCCCATGAAAGAAAGATTACTGATTCATATAAATCACTTAATGGTAAATGGCCCGAAAAAATCCAACGAGTAACTAATAATCCTGTTATACAGAAAAAAGTTACTATCATGCCTTTTTCGGACGAATCATATAGTACTACGATTTCATTGACTAATAAGGTTAGCAAACGAATTGCAATTACAATTGATACGACCGAAAACGATATATGAGTTAATATATGCTCTAAAGTTGAAAATATCATATAAAAAAATGAATAAAAAAAATGATCTCCTAATTATATGAACGGAAATCGGGAATTGAATTCATTATAGGACTTACTCTTTTAGAAAATAAGATGCCATGCCGCCACTCGGACTCGAACCGAGATGCTCTAGCACTGCTTCCTAAGAGCAGCGTGTCTACCGATTTCACCATAGCGGCTTGCTCGAAATCATAATAAACGATTATTTTTCAATCGTCGAGATTGAAAGACTCGATTCAAATGCAATATTTCTTTCCTAAATTTGTATATTTCGGAAACAAATATTGCATTTCAGAAACAGAAACATTAACAAATTTGAATAACAAAAAAAGCCAATTCCAATTCCAAAATGGGGTCAATTTTCTATTGAATAGTTCAAAACATTAGCAAATATAAATTCTTACTTATATTTCATTTTTTGATTTTTAGTTTGTATAAAAATATCTATCAAATATAGAAACTCAAAAAATGAATATTAATATAGAATTTAGAATTCTAATATATATAAATAATATATATAAAATAGAATTTCTAATTTATCTTTTATCTAATAAATATATAAATTATCTAATAAATATATAAATAAATATAAAAGAACTAATAATCATAAACAAATTTCAAATATATACGAAATTCTTCTTTGAAGAATTAGACTATTCTTTGAGTCTGGCTAATTAATATATTCATATTATTCCAATGTTTGTATTTGTTGCACAAAAAAACTTTTTGAGTTCCCCGTAGAAAGAGATTTCGCTAACGAAAAAGCTTTCAATGATATCCAATATCCCTTCTCCTTCCAAATTGTTTTCCGAATCCTTTTTTTTGATATAGAAGTGCGTTTTTTTGGAGCTGCCATTCCAAAATTATACTAGTTTGTTCATTGCTATAGTTGGATGTGAAAGACATCTATTGTTCAAAATGAATTGTTCTTTAATTAGATTAGACATATATCTATCGTATCCATTTTTTTTTTTTTCAAAATTATACTATTCTACTCCTTTTCATAAAAAATCTGGATATGTAAAAAGAACATAGTCTTTTTTTTTCCTAATAATCTTTTATGTAATTCTTACAAAAAAAAAACTATCCTTTTATATATCTATATATCGTTTATCGTTCTATTTTCGTTGTATTGCATTTATACATGGAATAAAATACTGTAAGAACCCAACCCTTATCTTTATCCTGGTTACTTGGTCGTTTAAAAGATACATGATCTTTTAAAATCATGTATCCTAATTCCTTTTTTCTATCTAAAGTAAACTGTTGAATATCATAACCTTTTTTCCATTTACAAACTTTTTCCAAATTCCAAATAGATATGTCTTTTTCTTGGAATGGAAAATTCCAAATTAATGCCAAAACGAATTAATGATTCGGAATCAAAAACTACGAAAAAATTCTTATTTTTTTGAGTCAGATGGATTGTTTTTTATGATTCATATCAAAATAAACAATTTTTTTGAGTTTTGGTGTAATTATTTATCCTCACTCTCTGGATATAAATTATTGTATAACTGTATAATAAGAAAATCCACTAAAAAAAAAAAGTGGATTTTTTCACTAGTAATTTGGTCATATCATTTGACCCATTTTCACTTCGTACTTTTGGAAATATTGGACAAAAATTCAGAATAATGAACAATAGATAATTCTATTTCTATCTTAATCTTAATTTTTTATTAACTGAACCCTTTCCAAAGAGATCAAATTGGCGAATAAGAAACAAAACTCATTAAGAATCCATTTTTTTTTTTTTGTATGGAATACACACATCAATTTTCATGGATCATACCTTTCATTCCACTTCCAGTTCCTATGTTAATAGGAGTGGGACTTCTCCTTTTTCCCGCGGCAACAAAAAATATTCGCCGTATGTGGGCTTTTCCTAGTGTTTTATTATTAAGTATAGTTATGATTTTTTCGGTGGATCTGTCTATTCATCAAATCAATAACAGTTCTATCTATCAATATGTATGGTCTTGGACTATAAATACTGATCTTTCTTTAGAGGTTG